TCATAATATATATATATATATTGAAGTGATACCCCCGATTCCCCCAAAAGAAAAAGAGAATCATTTCTTTACAATACTAACTTGTTGTTAGTTAACAATCCTAATGATTGGATAATATGCTTAACTCTGATAGGAAATGAAATAGTAAGATTATTCATCGAATGACTATTCATCTATTATATTTTCATCAAATAAGGAGCAAGAAGACTCTATGGAAAAAGGGCGGTTCAACTCAATATTCTCTAACGAAAAGTTAGAACATAAGTGTGAGATAAGTAAATCAATAGGTAGGCTTAATGTTAATGCTATTGGACATATGTGGGGAAATTTGACTTTCCGTAATGTTGATTATTTAGTGGATATCGGGGATATTTGGAGTTTGATCTCTGATAATACTTTTTTAGTTAGGGATAGTCGTGGTGACAGTTATTCTGTATATTTTGATATTGAAAATCAGATTTTTGAGATTGACAATAATAACCTTTTTCCGAGTAAACTCGAAAGTTTTTTTTCCAGTTTTTTCAATAGTAGGTCTAAGAGTAACAGTCGATACTATTATAATTTCATGTATGATACTCAATCCAGTTGGAATGATCACATTAATAGTTGCATTGATAGTTATCTTCGTTGTGAAGTCAATATTAATAGTTACATTTTAGGTGGTACCGACAATTACAGTGATAGTTACATTTATAGTTTCATTTGTACTGAAAGCATAAGTAGTAATAAAAGTAGGAGTTCGAATATAAGAACTAGTGGTAACGTCCGTGATTTAAGAAGAAGATTTAAGGATTTCGATATAAATAATAAAAAATACAGACATTTATGGATTCAATGCGAAAATTGTTATGGATTAAATTATAAAAAATTTTTGAGGTCAAAAATGGATATTTGTGAACTGTGTGGATATCATTTGAAAATGAGTAGTTCAGATAGAATCGCACTTTTGATTGATCCGGGCACTTGGGATCCTATGGATGAAGATATGGTCTCTATGGACCCCATTAATTTTCATTCCGAGGAGGAACCCTATAGAGATCGTATCCATTCTTATCAAAGAATGACAGGTTTAACTGAAGCTGTTCAAACAGGCATAGGTCAACTAAACGGTATTCCCATAGCAATTGGGGTTATGGATTTTCAGTTCATGGGAGGTAGTATGGGATCCGTAGTAGGCGAGAAAATTACCCGTTTGATCGAGTATGCTACTAATCGATCTATACCTGTCATTATTGTATGTGCTTCTGGAGGAGCACGCATGCAAGAAGGAAGTTTGAGCTTGATGCAAATGGCTAAAATATCTTCTGCTTTATATAATTATCAATCAAATAAAAAGTTATTCTATGTATCAATCCTTACATCTCCTACAACCGGTGGAGTAACAGCCAGTTTTGGTATGTTGGGAGATGTTATTATTGCTGAACCCAATGCCTACGTTGCATTTGCGGGTAAAAGAGTAATTGAACAAACATTGAATAAACTAGTACCCGACGGTTCACAAGCGGCTGAGTATTCATTCCATAAGGGCTTATTCGACCCAATCGTACCACGTAATCCTTTAAAAGGTGTTCTAAGTGAGTTATTTCAGCTACACGGTTTCTTTCCCTTGAAAAAAAAAAAATAAAAAAATAATAGAGTTCTAGTGCTATACTTTTCTTTTTTTTGTAGCGAATTGTATTGGACAGGTATTTAGTTCATAGTAATAAAAAAGCTAAGAAGAATGGTGTTTTCTTTGGTGATATTAAGTTATACTCGATTTGGAGTCCGAGTTATCGGATAATTACTTTGTCTTTTTTCCTCAAAATCCATTTTTTTATCTTACCCCCTATTAGATTTCTGATTAATAATAAGAAAATTTCTATTAACGAGATAAAAATGGAATTTATCCTTTCGAGGAAGTCGGGAAAATCCAAAGAATTTTCTCCTACCTTCTTACGTATGAATATATACAATAATGAAAAATAGATAAAAAAACAATCATTGAAAGAAAATGAAAATATAGAATAGAAGTTGATTTCTATATCTACCAAGAATTCTCCTTTTTTAATAGGAATCTCTCTCTGTTGGATTGGATTAGTTTAGTTAGAGTCGCGAACTTTATTTAATAGTTTATTAGTTTATAGTTTCTTTAATATATAATTTAATTTATAATAATAGTTACTATTATCCTTATTTGAAAGATAGAAAGAAGATGAGGATAGGGGAATAATAAGAAAATTTATGAAAGTGGATCATCATACATATTTTTGTAGAAAAAGAAATAGGTACACTTAATTGAATTCCCCCATTCCTTGCACTTATTAACTACATAATATTATTTATATACTTAACTATATTTTTATAATCAATATACTTATCATAAAATATCCTTATCATAGGGAAAAATATTAAATCGAGGTACCCATTCCATGACAGATCTTAACTTACCCTCTATTTTTGTTCCTTTAGTGGGCCTAGTATTTCCGGCAATTGCAATAGCTTCTTTATTTCTTCATGTCCAAAAAAATAAGATTGTCTAGATCGGGGATAAATTTCATCAATTTATTTCAACACAGCACGGGATCATAATAGATTTTTTTAGTGTAATATGATAGGATATGCGGTCCTTTCCAAACATAAATGAAAGAACTGTTATGCATGCGATCGCATAAATGTATATGCGGGTATAGCTGGTGAAAGACGATCAGTGAATCTTTTTATAATAGAAAGTCAATGTATCTAACCAATTACTTCTAATGATTCATATCAGAATAGTACTAGTTGATGAAAGTTACTTCGGCATCAAGAAAAGTCAAATTCATATTGGTTATTCTCTCAATCCCAATCGAATGCAACTGGGTCTAATATAGTATGAACTGGCGATCAGAATATATATGGATAGAACTAATAACAGGGTCTCGAAAAACAAGTAATTTTTGCTGGGCCTGTATCCTTTTTTTGGGTTCACTAGGATTCTTAGTGGTTGGAACTTCCAGTTATCTTGGTAGGAATCTCATATCTGGATTTCCATCTAACCAAATCATCTTTTTTCCACAAGGGGTCGTGATGTCTTTCTATGGGATTGCGGGTCTATTCATTAGTTCTTATTTGTGGTGTACCATTTCATGGAATGTGGGTAGTGGTTATGACCGATTCGATAGAAAAGAAGGAATAATGTGTATTTTTCGTTGGGGATTCCCGGGAATAAATCGTCGAATCTTCCTTCGCTTCTGTATGAAAGATATCCAATCAATCAGAATGGAGGTTAAAGAAGGTCTTTTTCCTCGTCGTGTTCTTTATATGGAAATCAGAGGCCAAGGAACCGTTCCCTTGACTTGTACTGACGAAAATTTTACTCCACGAGAAATTGAACAAAAAGCGGCGGAATTAGCCTATTTCTTGCGAGTACCAATTGAAGTATTTTGAAATGAACTGAAGAATCAATGTTTTCTCAGCATGAAGGAACTTGCTAATTTCCTTTTTCGTTTAATACAACTGAAGTTTCTTCAGAATGGTAATTGTAGAAAAACATAACATGTTAGATTATATTTTCGCGTTCCGTTGGCGCAGCGACCCACATAGAATAAAACAAAAAAGTACGAGAATGTATATGGAACAACTATAATAAACTATTAGGAATTATTTCTATACAAAAACTAAAAACTATTTTGTATGCGTATGGAACTTTTTTTTTATACTAAGAAAAATCTAATTAAATATGGAATGGATTTGTAAAATATCCGAACATAACAACATGTATTTCGTAAATACAGAATTTATTTCGTAAATAAGGAATTCCCATTTTTAGGTCCCGGATTTAAAGATTTCAAATTGATACTTTATTCCTGTGCTGTGATTAGACGGGTGCAACATTTCTAAATAATCAATTGATCAGGGGGGAAGTTTTTTTTGTCTTGAAATCTGAATAAATAAGATTCGTTACTTCAATGTGGGTTTTTCGAGTACTTATAGAAAGGAACAAATGAAGATGAAATTCGTTCGAATTTGCCCAATTGAGATATCATAAAATGATATTTATTTTTTTTATGCGAAAAGGACCCTTATTCCATTTCTTTCTATATTCCTTCTAGACCCAAAACTAAATTTTTACACAAAAATGGGAATAGATCCATCCATAGGTTCGATACCTTGTTATAGAACTCGTACTTTATAGAAATATCAGATCCGCTAGAGTTGACGAACGAAGCAGTTCATTACCAATTCACAGATAAAAAATGAAAAAAAAGAAAGCATTGACTTCTCTTCCATATCTTGCATCTATAGTATTTTTGCCCTGGTGGGTATCTCTATCATTTAATAAAAGTCTGGAACCCTGGATTACTAATTGGTGGAATACTAGGCAATCCGAAACTTTTCTGAATGATATTCAAGAGAAAAATGTTCTAGAAAAATTCCTAGAATTAGAGGAACTCCTTTTGTTGAATGAAATGATAAAGGAATACCCCGAGACACATATACAAAAGCTTCTCATAGGAATACATAAGGAAACGATACAATTGGTCAAAACACACAATGAATATCATCTCCATATAATTTTGCATTTCTCGACAAATATAATCTGTTTCGCTATTCTAAGTGGTTATTTTATTCTGGGTAATGAAGAACTTGTCATTCTTAATTCTTGGGTTCAAGAATTCCTCTATAACTTAAGTGACACAATAAAAGCTTTTTCTATTCTTTTAGTTACTGATTTATGGATCGGATTTCACTCGACCCACGGTTGGGAACTCATGATTGGTTTGATCTACAACGATTTTGGATTGGCTCATAATGATCAAATTATATCTGGTCTTGTTTCCACTTTTCCAGTTATTCTAGATACAATTGTGAAATATTGGATCTTCCATTTTTTAAATAGGGTATCTCCTTCGCTTGTAGTCATTTATCATTCAATGAATGAATGAAGAACTTATTTGATCTCTTGATATTAATCAAATCATAATTTTTTTTTTTTTTCGTGTATAAAGAAAGTATTTTCCATTTTACTTATTCTTTATACTTCTCCCTCTTCAAGGTATTCGTCCTATATTTCAGTACATTTATTTCCGTACAATGGCAGATTCATGGATAGGGAACTCTACTAGCTACCTATCTAATTTATTGTAGAAATTCCGGGATCAATGATTGTACCATGCAAAATAGAAATACTTTTTCTTGGGTAAAGGAACAGATGACTCGATCCATTTCTGTATCGATCATGATATATGTAATAACTCGAGCATCTATTTCAAACGCATATCCCATTTTTGCGCAGCAAGGTTATGAAAATCCGCGAGAAGCAACGGGGCGAATTGTATGTGCCAATTGCCATTTAGCCAATAAGCCTGTGGATATTGAAGTTCCACAAGCTGTACTTCCCGATACTGTCTTTGAAGCAGTTATTCGAATTCCTTATGATATGCAACTGAAACAGGTTCTTGCTAATGGTAAAAGGGGGTCCTTGAATGTGGGGGCTGTTCTTATTTTACCCGAGGGATTCGAATTAGCCCCCCCCGATCGTATTTCTCCTGAAGTGAAAGAAAAGATGGGAAATCTTTCTTTTCAGAGTTATCGTCCCAATAAAAGAAATATTCTTGTGATAGGTCCTGTTCCGGGTCAGAAATATAGTGAAATCATCTTTCCCGTTCTTTCCCCCGACCCCACTACGAAGAAAGATGTTCACTTCTTAAAATATCCGATATATGTGGGTGGGAACAGGGGAAGAGGTCAGATTTATCCTGATGGGAGCAAGAGTAACAATACAGTTTATAATGCTACATCCGCGGGTATAGTAAGCAGAATAGTACGTAAAGAAAAAGGGGGATATGAAATAACTATAGTTGATGAATCGGACGGACACCAAGCAGTTGATATTATACCTCCAGGACCGGAACTTCTTGTTTCAGAGGGGGAATCCGTCAAGTTGGACCAACCATTAACAAGCAATCCCAATGTGGGGGGCTTTGGTCAGGGAGATGCCGAAATAGTTCTTCAAGACCCATTACGCGTCCAAGGCCTTTTATTCTTCTTTGCATCTGTTATTTTGGCACAAATCTTTTTGGTTCTTAAAAAGAAACAGTTTGAAAAGGTTCAATTGTACGAAATGAATTTCTAGATCCAGAGATTACTTAACAGCAAATTAGTAAAAAGTGCGGAATTCATTCTTGTCGATCAATAGAATTATGTATGATCAAATTTAATTAATAAATTCTCGAAGTTCCTTTACTTGCCTTGTTTATACTGTTTTTACGGGGGTGCACAATATTCATTACTTTATCTTATCTTATTCCTAGTACTAGACAATAGGCATACAAAAACAAAGGAAGAGGATACAAAGATGGGATAAATGAAAGGAAGAACAAATACTTCTAGTAGAGGGGGAGGGGGGATTACTAGTCCTCCTAATCTTCTATTCGACACAAGAGAAAGGGTTTTTTACCCTTTTCTTGTGTCGTCTTGTATCGAAAGAAATAATTATTATTTTTCTCTTGATTCGTCATTACTATATCTTCTTTTCAGGGTCTATTGGAACTCCTTTGTTTAGATTCATAAGAAGTAGTAGACAAGCAAAAGGGGGTTAGGGGGGGGGAAAATTCATTGAGAAAATGGAACTTATTATTATTCAATTAACTTGAACTTAATAACTTAATATTATATATGATAAAATCTCATAAACTTAACATTCCAGTTTTTATTTTCTCTTTTTTGTTTTTTATAGAGTAAAAAGGCTCTCTTAGTTTAGTATAGAAATAATTTGCAGGATTTCTCATACGGGGGAAATCCATATAGTATTTATTGGATTATCCAGAAAATACATTGATTTCTTCTTTCTTGTTGCTTCGTAAAAGTTTATATTATGTAGGAAGGACAGAGACTATGAATCAATCAATAGACTCAATTCCATTTTTCAAAAGCATCATAAGAAACAAAGGATATAGAATGGTTTGAAACATCAGAACAAAGGATCTGTTTGGTCATTTGACGAATAAAATATGTTGACTAGATAACTTTTCAATTTGTATGTTATGGAATAGATCAAAGTCTCACTCTAAGAGTAAGAACTCGGCGGGACCTTACTCCATTGTTTGATTTTAGGTGGAGTAAGGTCCCGCCGAGTTCTTACTTTTTCATGTCCCCAATCCGGTTCATCTGATTACTACAGAGATGAACCCAACCCGGAATATGAACCGTAAAAGAAAATACCTATTAAACCGATCACAGGAATACCAGTTACAGTACCTATCAGCCAAAGAGGAATCCTTCCAGTGGTATCGGCCATTTCCCTCACTTTCCTCCACATTTCATCAAATGGTCATGCTATAGACAAAAACAGTCATGGATAATTATGAGGATGATATCCTTCCGAATGGGATAAGGGAATTTCTACTACTCTCTTTCTCTCAATTGAAGAAATAATTGGAAAATAAAACAGCAAGTACAAAAATGAGTAATAAACCCCAGTATAAACTGGTACGATTCAATTCAACACTTTGTTCATTCGGGTTTGATTGTGTCATAGCT